AGTAGAATTTTGTGAAACGTATCAATAAGCTAGACCCATGCTACGAGTTGTCTCATGCCATAAATAAACCCGGACACTCAAGAAATCCGTTGGACAAGCAGATTCACATCTCTTACAACCTACACAGTCCTCTGTTCTTGGAGCAGGAGCAATTTGCTTAGCTTTACATCCGTCCCAAGGTATCATTTCCAATACATCTGTGGGGCAGGCTCGTACACATTGAGTACACCCTATACATGTATCATAAATCTTTACTGAATGTGACATTGGATCTATCAATTTTTTGAACGTTATCAATTTTCGATCTGGTAAAATCAGTAGTAACTGAATCATATATTGTAGACACCAGACGAATCAGTGGTTTACCAGAATTTTTTTTTTAATTGAATAATCAATCTACTTCTGGATCTGGTCATGAGAATGAGAGAGGTCCAAGATACTTTGATTTATTACGTTTCAGCAAACATGGTCATACGAGTTATACACGACACGCTAATTCTAATTGGTAAATATTCTCTATATCTGTCTTTATTTATATCATTACGACTATTTATTCAACAAATTCGATTGATTGATACGAGTTGATTTTCTGTTACGATAGATCGACGAAACAATAGCTGGCCCAATAGCTGCTTCAGCGGCTGCAATAGCTATAACAAAGATCGAGAAAATGTCTCCTTTTAATTGTCGACTATCAAATAAATCAGAAAATGTTACGAGATTTAGATTAACCGCATTCAGTATAAGCTCAAGACACATAAGTGCTCTAACCATGTTTCGGCTTGTGATCAATCCATAAATACCGATAGAAAATAAATAGGCACTCAAAATAAGTACATGCTCGGTCATCATTGACCAACTCCTCATCAATTGAGATTGATTTCAATATGAACAACAATACAATTTAACCGATTTGATTGACTAGAATATAACAAGTACGGAAAAAAGGAAGGTATTAGTAATGGATCGAACTCAAACCCATTCAATTTAATATATGAACAATAGAATATAAAAATGGAACTGAAGGGAAATTGATGTCATAATAATAACACAGAACAAAACACGGACTTATTTATTTTATTTGATTTTGGATTTCTAATTCTAAGTATTTATTACTGACGAGCCATAGCAATTGCACCTATCAAAGCAACTAAAAGAATTATAGAAATGAGTTCAAATGGAAGATAAAAATCTGTTGATAAATGAATTCCAATTTGTTGAACGTTACTTGTCAGGTCCTGCTCTATAATCTGGTTTGATCTTGTAGTCCAAATAATCCCGTACCATGACGTATCTGAGATAGTAGTAATTAGTGAAAAAAGAATACTTGTACAAACCAGTGAAGTAACTCCATCTCCAACTGTCCAAAGATATAAATCCTTGGAATATTCTGAACCATTCATGAACATCACAGCAAATACGATTAAGACATTTACGGCTCCCACGTAAATAAGGAGCTGTGCAGCAGCTACAAAATAGGAGTTAGATGGAATATGGAATAAGGATATACAAACAAGAACCAATCCTAATGAAAAGGCAGAATAAATTGGATTGGTAAGTAATACCACCCCTAGGCCTCCGAATATAAGACCTGATCCTAGAAATACTAAAAGAATATCATGTATTGATCCAGGTAAATCCATTATGTGTAAAATAAGAGATAAATAAGTTGAAATATTTCATTTTCATGACCTTACTGACCGGGCCAGGAAAAAAGAGGTTACCCTATCTTTCTTTTTTTTTTTCTTGTATATGCCTAATTGAATTGAATCTTAATGTGGTGTGGATTGATGTAGATACAGTTATTGGACCAATCCCGCTTTTGTATCCGAAAGAGTAGTTGAAATTTGATATTTCGAAATCATCACGGATATATGAATCTATTCTAAATCCAAATCAAGCCGTGATTCTCACCAATCAATAGTTATGTTTTGTAGTTACTAACCAACCAAAATGAAAGAAACTTCGCTTCTTTAGATCAAAACGGAATCTTAGTAATTGGTAATCGTTCTTGAATCAAGGGGGTTATCCGTGGCTATTTTTATTTGAGTCGAATTCATAATTGTTCGAATTGTGTAATCGCCAATTACTGACATTGGTAACCGACCCAAAGCAATTTGATTATAATTCAATTCGTGACGATCGTAAGTAGAAAGTTCATATTCTTCAGTCATTGATAAACAATTTGTTGGACAATACTCGACGCAGTTACCACAAAATATACAGATTCCGAAATCAATACTATAATTAAGCAATCGTTTCTTTCTAATATCTGTTTCCAATCTCCAATCAACAACGGGTAGATCTATGGGGCATACACGAACACATACTTCACAAGCAATGCATTTATCAAATTCAAAGTGGATTCGACCGCGGAAACGCTCTGATGTGATCGATTTTTCATAAGGATATTGAATAGTTACAGGTAAACGATTCGCGTGGGATAAGGTAATCATGAAACTTTGACCAATGTACCTTGCAGCTCGTACTGTTTGTTGAC